ACTTCGTTTGATTTTGATTAAGTCGAAATTCTTTCAAAACTCCTGCCCTCCTTAAAATATCATAAACGGTTTCTGTAGGTTGAGCTCCTTTTTCAAGAAAATATAGAATAGCAGGAACATTTAAATAAGTTTGATTCTTTATTGGATCATAAAAACCCACTTTCCGCAGATCTCTTCCCTCTCTTCGGGACCGAACATCAATTGCAACGATTCGATAGACGGCTCATTGGGATAGATTAGATCAATAAGAACCCCCCCTAGAAACGTATAGGAAGTTTTCTCCTCGTACGGCTCGAGAAAAATGATTCAAAGTTATGTATATAGAAATTATAACGGCAATAAGTCCCTAAAATCATCAAATGACTTAGACTAAGAATTAAGTCCTTTTCTTCTTTCCTATAAAAAAAATCATTTGTATACTCATAACTCAAGTTGAATAACTCTTAAATAGTCCAAAAGAAAATCCTTTTGCATTTCGTTTATTGAGCAGTCTCAAATACCCTTTGATTTCAAATTTACAATGGAAATGGAATATGTCTCATTTCGAATCGATTTGAATTCTGCATTCGGACCAAAATCCAATTGGCGTGACAATTAAAATACAAAGGGTGTTTCCTTGTTCCGAAATCCTTTATCTTTGTTTTGAATCATTGGGTTTAGACATTACTTCGTTGATTTTTAATCCTTTCAAAAACAAAAACGGCAGCAACATACCTTTTTTGTTATTTCTTTCTATCAATATTTCTTGCTATCAAAGAATAGAATCATACGAGTGGCGGATTCCCACACGATATATAATTTTTTTTATCGAAAAGGTTTTTTTATCAATTCCAACAAAATTTCCTTTGGGATTTGAAACTTGATTGATTTGGATCCTTTCGATTTCTCTGTCAAAGATATACTTACGAAGTTGTTCCAACTTATTGATTAACACTAACCCTAGACCCTTCTCCCTTGAGAAATGAATCAATACTTTCTACTCGAGCTCCATCATGTACTATTTCCATTACACCCCAACAATAAATGTTGGGTTCGAGTGGAACAAAGGATGTCGAGTCAAGAGCATTCTTTATTATACAAATAGAATGATGGATATAAAAATCCACAACGGATTATGTCCTTCAAGTCGCACGTTGCTTTTTACCACATCGTTTCAAACGAAGTTTTACCATAACATTAACATTCCTCGAATTTGGAACCGCTATGCGGTTGATTCAATTATGGAATCATGAATAGTCATTGGTTCAGTCAAGACAGTCGGTACATCGATATCGAATCTATCTTAAGTTATTATTAGTTATTTTTTTAAATAATTTAAATATTTATTATTATAATTTTATATATTTTTATATATTATATTAAATAATTATTTATATTATTCATATTTATTTAATTTGAATATTTCATTATAAATTCTATATATTTTTTTTTTTCTTTTTTATTTAATATTATTTCGATTTTCTTATTTTATATATTCATATTCAATTTAAATTAATATTCTATAAATAAAAAAATAAAAATATAGTATAAATATAGAAGGAATTTCTAATTATGATTTCAATTTCGATTTAAAATGCAAAAAATTCCAATTTTTTTACAAACAATTACAATAAAGACGACTACAATAAAGACGACATTTGATCATTCCTAAGAAAGAGAAATCCATGTTTCTTTTTGAACTCAATCATTAATTTCTTAATTTAATAAATTATTAATTTTAAACACTAAGAAATTAAATAAATAATAGATTGGAAAAATCCAATCTATATTCTATATGAATATGAGAAGATGGATATATGAGATTTTTTTTCTTTTTAATTCAAATATGTAATCTATAACCCTATAACCCCTTGCCTAAATCTCCAACAGATTTAGTTGTATCTACGTGTCATAAGATTTCTTTTGGTTAGACCGAAAGAATCCAATTCTATCCAATATTACACTTTAGAAACAATCTACATTATTTACTAGTAAATATTTACTAAAAATACATATGCACTGGGACGGAAGGATTCGAACCTCCGAATAGCGGGACCAAAACCCGATGCCTTACCACTTGGCCACGCCCCACTTTTATTTCTATTCGACACTAATAAACACTAATATTGTTATCAATTGTTCGTCAATTCCAGCCAAAATATCTAAAGAATCAATTAGACTCTGTTATTAGTATTTTGACACACGAAGATATCGAATTCAACTTAATTTATTGATCATTACATATAATTCCATTAAGATATTGGATGAAAGTAGAATTTCTTCTATTCTCCTTTGAGATTTGAGAATGGAAGGTTTTTTGGTTGAGTAAGTAAGTTCAGAAAAAAAAAAAAGAAGGATTTAAGGATTTTTGGTCTATCTTTTTGTATTTTTTTTTCATTTTTCACTTCTATCAATAACTCAATCAAAATGCAATTATCTAAAAAACAAAATTTCTGTTATGCTAAATATCTTTAGTTTGATCTGTCTTAATTCTGCCCTTTATTCGAGTAGTTTTTTCTTAGCCAAATTACCTGAGGCCTACGCTTTTTTGAGTCCAATCGTAGATTTTATGCCAGTCATACCTCTACTCTTTTTTCTCTTAGCCTTTGTTTGGCAAGCTGCTGTAAGTTTTCGATAAGATCTTTCATCTTGTACTAGAAAAAGAAATGATCTTTTTGAGAAAACCGATTCTAATAATTGATAAGATCAGACAAGTCTTCCAGTATGAACCCTTGATTCAAACATGAAAATTCTTGAATAGCCACAATCCGGATCACCTTGTTTTTGTTTTCCCATTCTAACTATCTAACTATTTTTTTCTGTGAATGAAAAACCTTATTATGATCCGCCAAAATATCAAAAAGTGGGTATAAAAAAATTCTTGAATAGATAAGATAATCAAAAATTTTATATATTTTTATAACAATTACAAAAAATTCATTTTGATTTCTAAAAACTATTTCAGTTTTCATTATCAAAAAAAAAATAGGATAGATATTAGGATATTAGGATATATGGTATAAAAATAGAGAATCTATTCTCTTTTTTCAAAAAAAAAAATGATCTTGGAGATTGTGTAATGCTTACTCTCAAACTCTTTGTTTACACAGTAGTGATATTCTTTGTTTCTCTATTCATTTTCGGATTCCTATCTAATGATACAGGGCGTAATCCTGGACGCGAAGAATAAAAAAGGGGTTCTTTGCTTGATTTTCCATCTATTTTGTTTTCTAATTATCTAATTTCTAATTAGAACTAATTAGAAAATTCATTATTTCCTATTTGTTATTTGAAATTAAATTCTATTTTATTTTGATATAATAATATATCTTATTTTGAAAAAATCAAAAGAATTTAAAAAATGCGAAAGAGAAATCAATATAGTAAGTCATCAACAGAAGCGGAAAGAGAGGGATTCGAACCCTCGGTACGAATGAGTCGTACAACGGATTAGCAATCCGACGCTTTCGTCCACTCAGCCATCTCTCCCCATTGAAAAAAAAATACTAATATTCAAATCCAAATATAAATAATATAATAGAAAATAACAAATAGAAAATAAAAAAAGAATCTATATTCAAATTTTTATTTCTATTAATTAATAGAAATAAAAATATGTAAAAATAAATTAAATATAAAAAAAATGGAATTCTATAATCTATAATAACATTTCTCTAACAATAATATATATATACAAAATAGACAAGTTGTATTGTGTAATACATTTTAATTTAAAGTAGTAGTTTGATCTGAAATTCCAATCAGTTAGATTTAGATAAAGTAAGAAAGATTCTAAAGATTCAATTCGATATTTATAATTGAATTATTAATTAAAAAAAGAATTGAATTTTATTTTCATATTTTAATAAAATAATAAAAAAATAAATAAAAAATCGAAATATAATTATTAAATAGTATATTAAATAGTAATAAAAATATAATAAAAATAGAATAATAGAAAGAAAAAAAGAAATACTTCTTCGCCCCAAAGCGAAAGGTACTTTTATTATTCCCGCGGCCTGGCCTGATCCGTACCTCGCCAGGCCCTTTTTTGGATTATATAATATTTTATTTTTTTGAATAAAATGAAACTGGACAATTTTTTTCTGTTCTAGTTAGAAATTTAACAGTTTTCTTGAACCATATCTATAAAAACCCCTTCAGGAAAAAAATAGAACTTTTTTTCTTTTAATTTTTAGTTATTTAATTATCTTTTCATAATCTGATTAAGTCCTCTTCAGTGTTCGACAAAAGTTCCATTTCGATACAATAATCGAACTGTAGCGGGTATAGTTTAGTGGTAAAAGTGTGATTCGTTCTATTAACCCTTTAATAGTTAAAGGGTCTCCCGGTTTGATTACTATTCCGATCAAAACCTTTATTTTTTAAAAGGAATTAATCCTTTACCTCTCAATGACAAATTTGAGGAAAATTATACATTCTCGTGATTTGTATCCAAAGGTCAATTAAAAATGGAAAATTTGGATTATGAAATTACGAAACATGAATTTTTTTTGAATTGGATCAATACTTCCAATTGAATGAATATGAGTAAGAGATCTATGGATGAAGATAGAAAAATAGGTTTCTAATCGTAACTAAATCTTCCATTTTTTTATAGAGAGAAGCAAAATAGCTATTAAATGATGACTTTAGTTTACTAGAGGCTTCAATCAACATATTTCTTTTTTTTTTAGCTCGGTGGAAACAAAATATTTTTCCTTAGGATTCTCTCAAATAGAAATAGAGAACGAAGTAACTAGAAAGATTGTTAGAATCCCCTCCTCTAGAGGGATCATCTAGAAAGCAAGTTGTTTTGAATTGAATGCATTCATACAAAAAGCTGACATAGATGTTATGGGTGAAATTTTTTTTGTAATTTCGTTCCCGTCTTAGATTTGGATCTGGGAATTTCTCCATTTTCCATAAAGGAGCCGAATGAAACCAAAGTTTCATGTTCGGTTTTGAATTAGAGACGTTAAAAATGATAAATCAACGTCGACTATAACCCCTAGCCTTCC